ACAAATTCATTTGTTTTTCATTAACAAAAATGAAATTTGCGCTTATATCCAAATTTAGATATTGTGGTAGACCCTAGTAGACCCTAATAGGGTTAGGGTCTTTGACTGGATGACTGGAAAAGGCTCAAAAACGAGGAAATGGGGGTAAACCTGATTTATGCCGACTATTCACGAATTTCAATGTATGAATCGAGGGTTCATACTCTAAAACTTATCTGATTTTGTTTTTGTCAATTGTTATAATTTTTTCTCGAGGAAATCATGCATTTTCTAGGATATTATTATTCAGGATCTTATCGAAAACTTACAGCAGCCTGCCAAACAAAAGCTAAGAGAAAAAAAAGCAGAGGTATGACTGGCATAACATCTACGATTGGATTCAAAAAAGCATAGGCTTCGGGCAATTTGCCGAAGAAAAAACTACTCGAATAAAGGGGCGAATTAATACAGATCAAACTAACGATATTAAGCATAACAGACATTTTGTTCTTGGAGATAATTGCATTTTGGTTGCATTTTTGATATAAGGAAAAAGAAAGAAAGTAAATAAGGTAGACAAAAAATCCTTCTTTTTCTTTGAATACATACAACCAAAAATCCTCCAATTCTCAAAGGAGAATAGAAGAAACGATACTTTCATACAATATCTTAATTGAATTCTATGTAATGATCAATAAATTCAGTTGAATTCTGTATCTATATGTATCAAAATTCGAATACCGGTCTATTCTATTATTCTATAGATATAGAAGATCTATATTCTATAGATATGGAATCTTTCTAGATATTTATTTGGGCTGGAGTTGACAAACAACCAATAACAATATTATTGTTTCTTAGTGTCAATTAGCAATTGAAATGGGGCGTGGCCAAGTGGTAAGGCAACGGGTTTTGGTCCCGCCATTCGGAGGTTCGAATCCTTCCGTCCCAGCACGGATCCATTTCTCCATTATTCCCATATAAACCATATCATAATATAACATAATCTAAAAAGGAGGTGGGGGGGTGGATAGCAGTTAATCTATATTACTTTAAACATCTGTGTCTGTTCGAATTTCATTAACAAATGATCAAGTCCCATATTCTATAGTATAGTAGATATAAAACATCTATAACAAACAACAAATAGTGACAACAGTTCCGTCTATCTGATAGATAGGAGAAATCTTACCTATTTTTTGTTCGATTTTGATTTTCGTAATTTGATTAAAAGAATCAAAATGCAAATATTAACTTACATTATTTTTTTATACATCTCATGAAAAAAAAGGATTTTTTTCTTCTTATCTTATTTCTTTCTTCGTTTCTTTGATCTATTTCAAATGTTTATTTGAAATTAGTGATGAGTCACTTCAAAAAGAAAGACCGATCCGCCTATAAAGATCAAAGGCGGTGCTTATTGTCCAATTTTCTTCAAACCCAACCCAATCAAACTAAAATAAATTAAAAAATGATGTTTAATTTAATTTTAATATAGTTAATTTCATTTAGAAATATAGAAATATTTTTTTAAAAAAAAAATATTTTTAATGATTTCCTATACAGGGAATCTTTGAAAAAGTAGGAAATCGTTTAATTTATCTTATTAAGTCACTTCAAGATGCAGATTCCAAAACTTATTCGTTTATATATTATTTCCATATATATCTATATATTATAGATATGGATTTCTTTTTTCTTTCTATTATCTATTTTATATATATTCTATTAGTCTGTTAAATATGTTAAAAATGTTGTCTTGCTAGGATTTTTTCAGAAAAATATTTTTTCATGTATTATATATTCATATTATAGAAGAAAAAGTGTAGATTGCGATGTCTATGGACAGCTGAACCGATGACTATTCATGATTCCGTAATTGAATCAATTCCATACCGGTTCCAAATTAGAGGAATGTTATGGTAAAACTTCGTTTGAAACGATGTGGTAGAAAGCAACGTGCGACTTGAAGGACACAACCCGTTGTGGATTTTTACATCCACCATTTTCGATTTGTCTAGAAATGAGGTGCTCTTGGCTCGACATTGTTTGTTCTGTTACACTTGAACCCTTCGTTTTTTGTCGGGTTGTAAATAGTTCATGATGGAGCTCGAACCGAAAGTATTAATTCATTTCTCAGGGGCAAGGATCTAGGGTTAATGCCAATCAACTGGAACAACTTCGTAAATATATGGACAATCGAAAGGATCCAATTCGAGCAAGTTTCCAATTCAAAAGCAAAACTTGTTGAAATTGATCCAAATTTTGCGATTCAACGTGTATCATACTAGAATCAACCGTCCATAGGATTCTTTGATAGAAAGAAATAAAATAAATATAGATAGAAAGAAATAAAATAAATATAAATAAAGGGTATGTTGCTGCCACTTTGAAAAGATTAAGAAACACCGAAGTAATGTCTAAACCCAATGATTCAAAATAGGAATAAAGGGTTTAAAAACAAGGAAACACCCTTTTAGTTGTTAATTCTTTCGATAGTCTCAATAACTGGATTCGACTAAAGAATCCAAATAGAATTTGAAATAGTTTAACCGGTATAAACGAAAGGGAGTAAAGACTACTCAATAAATGAAATTCACTAAAGATTTTTCTTGGAGCTATTTGAGAGTTATCCGACTTGAGTTATGAGTACGAGCGGTTTCTTTTTCATTTTTCAGGAAGAAAAAAGACTGGAATCGTAGTCTAATTGATTTTATAGGCCCGTTTGTTATTTAATTTATTAGAATTGGATACGTAGACAAAACTTCGAATTAAGTCATTTTTTCTCGAGCCGTACGAGGAGAAAACTTCCTATACGGTTCCAGGGGGGGTATTGTTCATCTATATCTATCCCAATGAGCCGTCTATCGAATCGTTGCAATTGATGTTCGATCCCGAAGAGAAGGAAAAGATCTTAGAAAAGTGGGCCTTTATGATCCAATGAAGAATCAAACTTATTTAAATGTTCCTGTTATTCTATATTTCCTTGAAAAAGGGGCTCAACCCACAGGAACTGTTCAGAATCTTTTAAAGAAGGCGGGCGTTTTTAAATAACTTCTGTCTAATCAAATGAAATTCAATTAAAGAAATACCAAGGGGGGGTAGCGGCTTGTATATAACTTTGTCTTATTTTTCTTTACTTGTTTTTTTTTGATCCCCCCCCTTTTATTTTTCCCTTTTTCCACTGTATTATTTTCTCAATATTTATATTGATATTGACAAGAGTGTATTGAACAAATATAATTCTTCGTGATAAGTGAAGGGGGTCTATTTCTTTATGTCGCGTAGTTTTTTACTTTATCTTAATCTTATGCACATGATGCTTTTTTTGATACAAGAGGGTGCTTTTTGATTGAAAAAGGGTTAGGAGATGTTTTATCAATTTTGAAAATTCTGTATATTTTTTTCTTTTATCTGATAATTTCTTGGATTTTCATCTAATCCATTCATTTTTCTGTTTCGAATTCATTATCAAATCCTTTTTTTTTTTCGATTTGTTAGTTCAACGGTTTGATTAGCTCGTAAAATATCTTTGTTTGAATTCAATTAAATTGCTTTTGGTTCTGATTGTATCCACGTCTATATACCCCTTGTTGAGTTGAAGTTTTGTTTAATCGATATCTTCTCGGGGTTGCTAACTCAATGGTAGAGTACTCGGCTTTTAAGTGCGGCTAGAATCTTTTACACATTTGGATGAAGTGATGAATTCGTCCATACCATTGGTAAACTTTTGAAGACCGCGACTGACCCTGAAAGGGAATAAATGGAAAAAATAGCATGTCGTATCAATGGAAAGTTCTGAGGATATTTCATTCTTATCCGATTGGTACAAAACCTTCTTCGAATTCTTGGAACAAAAGAAAGTTGGGTCGAATGAATAAATGGATAGGGGCCTTGCGGCTTCAATTAATTATTAGAAAGAAAAAGCAACCGGCTTCTGTTCTTAATTTGAACAATTTCCCGATCTAATTAGACGTTAAGAAAAATTAGTGCCCGATACGGGAAGCACTTAAGTGGATTCTATTTTTTAATGAATCCTAATTATTCACATTCTCTATTATGGAATGAAGATGTGTGTGTAAAAGAAGCAGTATATTGATAAAGAAAGTTTTTTTCCGAAATCAAAAGAGCGATTGGGTCGAAAAAATAAAAGATTTCTAACCATCTTGTTATCCTATAACATTAACACGGACGAATTAAATGAAATGAATGGAAAAAGAGAGGGTAGAGAATCTGTTGATAAGTTTAATTGTCTCCGAGGTATCTATTTTTACTAGAATCCTTTGTTTTGACTGTATCGCACTATGTATCATTTGATAACCCCCGAATCTTCTACCTTTAATTCAAATCGAAATTCAAATGGAGAAAATCCAAAGATATTTACAGCTAAAGAGATCTCAACAACACGACTTCCTATATCCACTTATATTTCAGGAGTATATTTATGTGTTTGCTCATAATCGTGCTTTGAATAGATCTATTTTGTCGGAAAATCCAGGTTATGACAATAAATCCAGTTTACGGATTGTGAAACGGTTAATTACTCGAATGTATCAACAGAATCATTTGATTATTTCTTCTAATGATTCTAACAAAAATCCATTTTTGGCGCGAAACACTAATTTGTATTCTCAAATTATATCAGAGGGGTTTGCTTTTATTGTCGAAATTCCATTTTTTCTACAATTAAGATCTTGTCTAGAGGGGAAAACGAACAAGAAAGTAAAATCTCATAATTTACAATCAATTCATTCAATATTTCCATTTTTAGAGGACAATTTTTCACATTTAAATTTTGTATTAGATATACTAATACCTCGCTCTGTCCATGTGGAAATCCTGATTCAAACTCTTCGCCATTGGGTAAAAGATGTTTCTTCTTTGCATTTATTACGAGTCTTTCTCAACGAATATTGGAATTGGAGTAGTCTTCTTACTCCAAAGAAAGTCAGCTTCTCTTTGTCAAAAAGAAATCAAAGGTTATTTTTTTTCTTATATAATTCTCATGTATGTGAATACGA